AGTATAATAAAGATTTAATAGCCTTTCAATTCAATCTCTATATCTAAATAATTCTAATATAGTAATTTTGTTTGTTTTACTTTTTTTGGAGAGATGGCTGAGTGGGCTAAAGCGGCGGATTGCTAATCCGTTGTACGAGTTATGCGTACCGGGGGTTCGAATCCCTCTCTTTCCCGTTTTGTTAATGAATTGAGATTATCTTTTTATTTACAATTTAACGTGTAAAAAATAAGGTATTTTTTATTCTTCACGGCCAGGATTACGTACTGGATCATTAGACAAAAATCCGAAGATGAAGAGAGAAACAAAGAATATAACTACTGTGTAAACAAACAGTTTAAGAGTAAGCATTACCCAATCTCCATGATTGTTTTTTTTGTAAAAAAAAGAAGGGGGGGAATATATTCTCCTTTTTTATATCACATATATTTGTTTGATACTATGAAATAAAGCGATGTTTCTAGAAATAAAAAATAAAATGATCTGAAATTAACTTGTAATGTAATCAAAATAAATAATAATCGTTTCTTAATATTAAATATATATAATCTATATAATCAATAATACATAGGGTCTGTTATTGGAAAAAGGTCCCCAGAACGGAGTTCTCGTGGATAGACACGAATTTCAATGTTTGAATCTAGGATTTATATTGTAAGACTTATCTGATCTTATCAATTGTTATCATTTTTTGTAATTATGAAATTAAAGACCTCATCGAAAACTTAGAGCGGCTTGCCAAACAAATGCTAGGAGAAAAAAGAATACAGGTATGACTGGCATAACATCTACGATTGGATTTAAAAAAGCGTAGGCCTCGGGCAATTTTGAAAAGAAAAAAAGACTCGAATAAAGAGTAAAATTAAGACAGATCAAACTAAAGATATTAAATGTAACAACCATTTTTTTTTCATGAAGATAATTGCATTTTGATTGGGTAAATCTACCAAAATAATTATTTTGGTAGATTTACCCAATCAAATCAAAAAAACTTCTATTATCAAAGGCTAAGAGAATAGAAGAAATTATACTTTCACATAATATTTTAATTCAATTATATGTAATGATCAATGAATTGGGTTTTATTCTATATTTAGAGTTGACCAGAATTGATAAGTAATCAAGACCAATAGTCGTTTGATTAGTGTTGAATAGAAATCGAATTGGGGCGTAGTCAAGTGGTAAGGCAACGGGTTTTGGTCCCGCTATTCGGAGGTTCGAGCCCTTCCGTCCCAGAACATACCTGTTTTATCAGAATAAACGTTTTTTTGAACGAATCCTAATTAATTATTTGCTATTTCATATCCATAATATAATGTATATACGTGTGTATGTGTAAAAAGATTGATAAACCCCCTTCTTTTTTTTTACAAAATCAAAAGAGCGATTTCGTTTAAAAAATAAAAGATTTAGAATCATCTTGTTATCATAGAATGTAATATAAACCGATTGGGTGTAAAAACAGAGGATCGAGTCCGTTTATCACGAGGTATCTATCTTTTTCTTATCTATCTATTTTAGTATAATATTAAGAATTATGAATAATAAGAAAACACAAAAACTTTGTTTGAACTGTATCGCACTATAGTATTATTTCGTTTAGTATTATTTGATAACCCCAATTTGACTTTGGTTCAAATAAACTTTCACATAAAAATGGAAGAATTAAAAAAAAAATTAGACCGAGAGCGAATTCGGAAACAGGACTTTTATTTTTTATATCCACTTTTTTTCCAGGAGTATATTTATGCACTTACTAAGAATCGTAGTTTCAATCGATCAAGTTTGTTCGCAAATGTAGGTTATGACAAAAAGGTTAGGTTACTAATTGTGAAACGCTTAATTACTCGAATGTATCATCAGAATTATTTTCTTATTTCTACTTATGATTATAACCAAAATTATTTTTTTGGGCACAACAAACTTTTTTTTCAAATCATATCGAGTAAGTTAGCAGTTATTGTAGAAATTAAACTTTTCCTAGGCGTAGTATCTTCTCTTGAAGATAATAAAATAGCCGAATCTAAAAATTTACGATCAATTCATTCCATATTTCCCTTTTTAGAAGATAAATTATCCCGTTTAAATTATGTGTCAAAGATACTAATACCTTATCCTGTTCATCTTGAAATATTGGTTTTAATTCTTCGTTGTTGGGTGAAAGATGCTTCTTCTTTACATTTGTTACGATTCGTTTTCCACGAGAATCGTAATTGGAACCTTTTTTTTTTTCAAAATAAATCTATTTCCAACCTTTCAAAAAGAAATCAGAGATTCTTTTTATTCTTATATAATTCTCATGTCTGTGAATACGAATCTATTTTTGTTTTTTTACGTAACCAATCCTATCATTTACAATCAACATTTTTTGGAACTTTTTTTGAGCGAACTATTTTCTATGTAAAAATAAAAAAAGAGTATCTTGTCAATGTCTTTACTAAAGATTTTCAAGCCATATCATGTATGTTCAAAGATATTTTTTTGCATTATGTTAGGTATC